TTCTTTTATGGTTCATATTCCGGATTAGGTTCATCCCTGTAATAATCGGATGAACTGAGTTGTAGACATGAAAGCATAAGAACTCAACGGGATCCCCCTCGAATCAGACAAGGAAAGAGGGGGTAAGTCCCGTTGAGTTCTTAATAATCATAATATTTTTTTTTTAGAGATGTTTCAAAAACCTCCACCTTTTCTGATGATGTTTTTAAAAAATGAACTTCGTTAATTGATTCAGAACATCTGTTACTCAATAGTATCTGTCAATACTTAAAACAAAGAAGGAATCACTCGATTTACCCTTTTTGGATGACTCACAATTATATATAAATAGAATATATTTCTATCAATCAGATATCATGCAAACCCTTTCTATACTAATAGAATAGAACCTTACTCCATTTAATCTAATAAATATTTAATCTAATAAAAGTGAAATTTTTTTTTATAAGTTCGTTGAAATTGAAGAAGTTCTATATTGCTCAATAAATTGACCTATATTTATTTGTCCACTACCACTATGTTACGTAAGAAATCTAAAAAAGGGTTATGATAAAATAAACCTAAAAAAAAAAAAAATGAAAACTACAAATATCCATTTTTTACGAACGGGATCGAGAATCTTTATTAATTCGACACAAGAAAGGGTTGGGTAAAATTCCGTTTCTTGTGTCAAGGACTAGGAGACGAACAATCTCCCCTAAAATCCTTTGTTCCTCTCATTTATACTTTGGTTTCTATTCTCCGCTTATTTATCTTTTGTTTTGATTCTAGTCAAATATAAAACTATTGATTCATTCTATATCATACCGTTTCAATTTGGATTGAAAAAACAAATAAATAAAGAAGAGTTAAGTAAAACAGTCGCCTTCACAATATACTATGACCAGGAATGCGGTATTAAGTAATTCCCGAAATCCGGTAGAATAAAGAATATAAATAAGCAAAATTTTTTTGATCATACATAATTCCCAACAAAAATTTGTTTATTTTTAGAGCTTGATGTTGATAAATCCGCAGATCTAGAAATTCATTTCGGACAATTGAACCTTCTCAAACTGTTTCTTTTTAAGAACCAAAAAGATTTGTGCCAAAATAACAGATGCCAAGAAGAGCAAAAGACCTTGGACACGTAATGGATCTTGAAGTACTATTTCCGCATCTCCCTGACCAAATCCACCCACATTAGGATTACTCGTTAATGGTTGATCAAGTTTGATGGATTCGCCCTCTGAAACAAGAAGTTCCGGTCCTGGAGGGATAATATCAACCACTTGACGTCCATCCGATGCATCCGCTATGGTTATTTCGTACCCCCCTTTTTCTTTTCGTATTATTTTGCTTACTATACCTGCTGCTGTAGCATTATAAACATTATTGTTACTCTTGCTCCCGTCGGGATAAATCTGACCCCTTCCCCTGTTCCCGCCTACATATATGGGATATTTTAAGAAGTGCACATCTTTCTTAGTAGCGGGGTCCGGGGAAAGAATAGGAAAGGTGATTTCACTATATTTCTGACCAGGAACCGGACCTATCACAAGAATATTTTTTTTAGTGGGACGATAGCTCTGAAAAGACAGATTTCCTATCTTTTCTTTAATCTCGGGCGAAATACGATCGGGAGGGGCTAATTCAAACCCCTCGGGTAAAATAAGAACAGCCCCGACATTCAAAGCTCCTTTTTTACCATTAGCAAGAACTTGTTTCAGTTGCAGATCATAAGGAATTCGAACAACTGCTTCAAATACAGTATCAGGAAGTACCGCTTGTGGAACCTCGATATCCACGGGTTTATTAGCTAAATGGCAATTGGCACATACAATACGGCCAGTCGCTTCTCGTGGATTTTCATAACCCTGCTGTGCAAAAATGGGATATGCATTTGAAAGGGGTGCCTGGGTTAGTATATATATCATGAGCGATACGGAAATGGATCGAGTAATCTCTTTCTTTATCCAAGAAAAGGTATTTTTAGTTTGCATGGTCCAATCATTGATCCCGAAAATTTCTACAATAAAATTAGGTAGGTCGCTAGTATAGTTCCCTATCTATAATTTTGCTATTTACTTAAATATTAAATATAAATAATTTTACTGGAATATTGGAGGAATCCCTTGGATGGGTAGTAAGTACAATTTTGAATGTTTTGCTTATGTACAAAGTAACAAATATTATAATTGGATCGTTCGATCACTTTTCAGTCATTCATTGAATGATAAATCACTACAAGTGAAGGAGATACACGATTTAAATAACGAAAGATCCAATATTTAAAAATTGTATCTAAAATGACTGGAAAAGTAGAAACAAGACCGGATATAATTTGATCATTATGAGCAAATCCAAAATCTTTGTAGACAGAGCCAATCATTAATTCCCAACCGTGGGGCGAGTGGAATCCTATACATAAATCAGTTAATAAAAGAATAGAAAAAGCTTTTATTGTGTCGCTTAAGTTGTATAGGAATTCTTGAAACCAAGAGTTAAGAATAACAAGTTCTTCATTACCTAGAATAGAATAACCACTTAGAATACCGAAACAGATTATATTTGTCGAGAAGTGTAAAATTGTATGGATGCGATCCTCGTTGTGCATCTTGATCAATTGGATCGTTTCTTTGTAGATTTCGATGCGAGGCTTTTGTAAATGTGTTTCCGGGTATTCCTTTATCATTTCGTCCAAACGTAAGAGTTCCTCTAAGTCTATGAATTCTTTTAGAATACTCTTTTCTTGAATATCATTCAAAAAAATTTCGGATTGCCTAGTATTCCACCAATTAGTAAACCAAGATTCCAGACTTTTATTAAATGAGAGAGAGATCCACCAAGGCAAAAATACTATAGATGCAAGATATAGAAGGGAAATTAATACTTTCTTTTTTGCCATTTTTTCGTCTGTGAATTTAAAAATTTTTAATGAACGCACCTCATTCGTCGACTCTATATGATACTAATATTTCTATCAAGCATAAGTTCTATTACAAGTCATCGATGTATTTCCGGATTTTTTTGTGATTCAGTACAGCGGTTAGTCCTTGAATTTAGAAAGAATATAGAATAAGAAAGAGCCCTCTTCAAATTAATAGTAGTCGGATTTCGAGACGAAAGAACTCCCGTTCTATCAAAATATCAAATATTTAGAAAAAAAAATTCTTTACTTTATGATGAAATGTTTTGTTTTGATATATGATGAATCTATCATTTAGATTTGTTACTGAATTGAGTTAAGTGGATTTACATACGCATAAAAAAAATTGTGGACATAAACAATTTAGTTTTAGAATTGTTTCATATACGTTTGCTTTGGCTCGAGTAAGCGTTCTGAAGAAACTTCAGTTAAGTTATGCTATAGAAAAAAAGATGATTCTTGAGTTTTTTATCTCTTGCAAAGTATTCATTCTTCAGTTCCTTTTTTCAAAATACTTCAATTGGTACACGCAAGAAATAGGCCAATTCAGCAGCTTTTTGCTCAATCTCTCGTGGAGTAAAATTCTCATCAGTACGAGTCAAGGGAATGGCTCCTTGTCCTTTTATTTCCATATAAAGGACACGACGAGCATAAATACCCTCTTTAATTTCTATTCTGATGGACTGAATGTCTTTCATAAGGAATCGGAGGAATATGCGACGATTTTTTCCAGGAAATCCCCAACGAAAAATACACACTATGCCCTCTTTTATATCGAATCGATCATAACCACTACCTACATTCCACGAAATTGTGCACCACAAATAGGAGCTAATAAAAAGACCTGCGATCCCATAGAAAGACATCACGATACCTTGTGGAAAAAAAATTATTTGCTGAGAAGGAAGTAAAGATATAAAATTCCTACCAAAATAACTGGACGTTCCAACCAATAAAAACCCTAATGAACCTAAAAAAAGAATAAAGGCCCAACAGAAATTACTTGTTTTTCGAGACCCCGCTATAAGTTCTACCCATATACGTTCTGATCGCCAACTCATACTCTAACTAGACCTAGTTGCATTTTATTGGAATTGGGAGAATAACAAAAATAATTTTTTTTTTTACTTTTTTTTGTTTCCGAAGTAACTCTCATCAACCAGCACTATTATGATGTGAACCTTTAGGGATAATTCATCGAATTTCTTAGATCCAAACTAAAATAATAACATCCCTTTCATATGATTTCCTAATACATATAGATATATTGACTTTACATTTCAGAAATTCTCCCCGATCCCGATCTATTTGAAAATAGTTATAATTCATTTATCATGTTTACACATACATAAGAGCTTATGCCCGAAGGAAGCCGCATATTATACCATATTTTACTAAATAGATATCCGTGTTATGATCCAAGTAAGTCTTGAAAAAAAAATATATATATATAAGATTTGTCCTTGTTGTATCTAAAAAATCTTGTTTTTTTGAACATAAAGAGATAAAGAAGCCATTGCAATTGCCGGAAATACTAAGCCCACTAAAGGCACAAAAATGGAGGGGAGACTGTTGAGAGTTATCATAGAATGGGTACCTCGATTTAATATTTGTACCTGTTATTTATTGTTATATTTATTGTTTTATATTTGAACCTTATCCTTATATTGTTATAAAGATATCTTATAATTCATATATAATTGTTATATTATACTAAGTATACCTAAGTGAGTATATATATACTTAATAGGGATAGGGAGTCTATAAGTATATGTTTTAAGAAATATATATTAATTTAAGAAATATATATTAATTAATAAAATACAATAAATATATAAATAAATGGACCTATTCATCTTTCTACATGTTTCTAATTCATCTTTCTACATGTTTCTACATGAAATATATATATACGATAATCCACCCTTTTTATATTCGTATTAGTAGTTATTATCTTTTCTTGTCTTATAAATTTCATAATTTAATAAAATTTTAAAGTATTTCCTAAAAACTCCCAAAGAATTCGTTATAATACGATCCAACAAAAAGGATTCTTAGTGGGGGATTGTTTTCGGGAGATATAGAAAGATGC